TGTGGAATCATATTGAATATTTGACAATACATTCCGTACCCTGCTAAAAAACCGATCCTTGTTTATCAACCGCACATTGTCTAACCAAATCCAATTCTCTCTCGATACGTTCCTCAAAAAATCCGATTCGTGCTGATTCTTCCCCCAACTAACGAAGAGATCTTGGCGGAATTGCCACATATGAAATTGAGCACAATTTTGCAAAGAAATACCCCACCTGTTTCTCGAGAAGAGATGGGAAACGTGCTCAATATCATTTGATTGAATAGTTGCCTCAGCTCCTTGTTGTTTGAAGAAACCCTCCCCTTCAATTGGTCTTTTTTCACGAAAAGCAGACATGAGATAACAAATCAAGTCTTTCCCTAAGATTTCGAATAGCTGTCCCGAATTCAAGTTGATTATGTTTCGCTTCTTCCTCGGAGAAAGACGATCAAACAATTCCCAATCATGGTCCTTGCGGATCGGATCATCCGTATAGGATAAAAAAAGAAACTCCAGATATTTGCTATCTTTCTCTTTGAATGAGATCTCAATTCCAGCTACGGTTTCATTAGCTATCTTACAACTAGAATCCCTCTTTTTTCTGACCCGGTTCCTCCACCACCGCGAACCCCGGTTCGATTCAGGCATGATACACTTTTTATTTATTGGGAGAACCCGAGTACTCTCTTGCGGATCCATGAAACAACTCTCAGAAATCTTTTTCCCTTTTGGAAGATACAGGAGCGAAACAATCAACCTATTGATATTGGAAGACCAAAAAGATTCTTCCAATGTCTCATTTCTGGGTCCAATGGAATTCATAGGTATAGGAAGAAGCCCCATCAAATAGAGATTTTTTCTTTCGACCATCTTTCGATTGGTAATACGAGATATAAGGACCGCTACTACAAGCAGTACTATACCTTTGATCGTGAAATATCGATTGCTTGTTGAACCCTGTGAATCACGTGAAAGTAGGATACTCCAAATTCGGGGGTCAAAGAGTTTCATAAAACGTTCTTGGTGGAAAAAAATGTGAGTGAAAGATCCCACTGAATCGAATTTGATCCATGAATCTAAGAAATAGTGAGAATTCTTGATCTCTCTCAATATCTCTCTCAATTCGAAGATCCAGGATTTGAATTGATGTCGTTTCATTGATTCCTCCTAAAGATTTCATTGATTCCTCCTAAAGATTTCATTTCAATTGGAATTTGGTTATTCACGATGTACGATGAGCCCTGTTAAGCATCCATGGCTGAATGGTTAAAGCGCCCAACTCATAATTGGCAAATTCGTAGGTTCAATTCCTGCTGGATGCACGCCAATGGGAACGTTCAATAAGTCTATTGGAATTGGCTCTGTATCAATGGAATCTCATCATCCATACATAACGAATTGGTATGGTATATTCATACCATAACATATGAACAGTAAGAACTAGAATTCTTATCGATACTGGAACTCATAGGGAAGAAAATGGATTTATGGATGGAATCAAATATGCAGTATTTACAGAAAAAAGTATTCGGTTATTGGGGAACAATCAATATACTTCTAATGTCGAATCAGGATCAACTAGGACAGAAATAAAGCATTGGGTCGAACTCTTCTTTGGTGTCAAGGTAATAGCTATGAATAGTCATCGACTCCCGGGAAAGGGTAGAAGAATGGGACCTATTATGGGACATACAATGCATTACAGACGTATGATCATTACGCTTCAACCGGGTTATTCTATTCCACCTCTTATAGAGAAAAGAACTTAAAGCAAAATACTTAATAACACGGCGATACATTTATACAAAACTTCTACCCCGAGCACACGTAATGGAGCCGTAGACAGTCAAGTGAAATCCAATCCACGAAATAATTTGATCTATGGACAGCATCGTTGTGGTAAAGGTCGTAATGCCAGAGGAATCATTACCGCAAGGCATAGAGGGGGAGGTCATAAGCGTCTATACCGTAAAATCGATTTTCGACGGAATGAAAAAGACATATCTGGTAGAATCGTAACCATAGAATACGACCCTAATCGAAATGCATACATTTGTCTCATACACTATGGGGATGGTGAGAAGAGATATATTTTACATCCCAGAGGGGCTATAATTGGAGATACCATTGTTTCTGGTACAGAAGTCCCTATATCAATGGGAAATGCCCTACCTTTGAGTGCGGTTTGAACTATTGATTTACGTAATTGGAAGTAACCAATTAGGTTTACGACGAAACCTAGAAATCAATCACTGATCCAATTTGAGTACCTCTATGGGATAGGATAGACCTCGACAGAAAACTGTTGAGTAACGGCAGCAAGTGATTGAGTTCAGTAGTTCCTCATAGAAAATTATTGACTCTAGAGATATGGTAATATGGAGAAGACAAAATTGTTTGAAGCACGCACAGAACCGGAAGCGCCCCTTGTTTCAAAGAGAGGAGGACGGGTTATTCACATTTAATTTGATGGTCAAAGGCGAATTGAAAGCTAAGCAGTGGTAATTATAAAGATCCCCCGGGGGAAAAATAGAGATGTCTCCTACGTTACCCGTAATATGTGGAAGTATCGACGTAATTTCATAGAGTCATTCGGTCTGAATGCTACATGAAGAACATAAGCCAGATGACGGAACGGGGAGACCTAGGATGTAGAAGATCATACATGAGTGATTCGGCAGATTTGGATTCCTATATATCCACTCATGTGGTACTTCATCATACGATTCATATAAGATCCATCTGTCTAGATATCATCATATACATCTAGAAAGCCGTATGCTTTGGAAGAAGCTTGTACAGTTTGGGAAGGGGTTTTTTTTGATAAAAAAGAAGAATCTACTTCAACCGATATGCCCTTAGGCACGGCCATACATAACATAGAAATCACACTTGGAAAGGGTGGACAATTAGCTAGAGCTGCCGGCGCTGTAGCGAAGCTGATTGCAAAAGAGGGTAAATCGGCCACATTAAGATTACCATCTGGGGAGGTCCGTTTGATATCCAAAAACTGCTTAGCAACAGTCGGACAAGTGGGTAATGTCGGGGTGAACCAAAAAAGTTTAGGTAGAGCTGGATCGAAGCGTTGGCTAGGTAAGCGTCCTGTAGTAAGAGGAGTGGTTATGAACCCTGTAGACCATCCCCATGGGGGCGGGGAAGGGAGAGCCCCAATTGGTAGAAAAAAACCCACAACCCCTTGGGGTTATCCTGCGCTTGGAAGAAGAAGTAGGAAAAGGAAAAAATATAGTGATAGTTTTATTCTTCGTCGCCGTAAATAGGAATACTTATTGAAAATCGAATTTTTGGAATTTGAAATAATGTGATGGGCGAACGACGGGAATTGAACCCGCGCGTGGTGGATTCACAATCCACTGCCTTGATCCACTTGGCTACATCCGCCCCTTATCTAGCTAAAGGATTTTTTCTTTTTTCCATTCATCATTATTGTATTTATTCTTACCTTCATACTTAGATCGAGATATTCTATTGGACATAGAATGCCAATCTTTAAAATGTAAAAAAAGGAGTAATCAGCTGTGGCACGTTCACTAAAAAAAAATCCTTTTGTAGCTAATCATTTATTGAGAAAAATTGAAAAACTCAACATGAGGGAGGAGAAAGAAATAATAGTAACTTGGTCTCGGGCATCTACCATTATACCCAAAATGATTGGCCATACAATCGCTATTCATAATGGAAAGGAACATTTACCTATTTATATAACAGATCGTATGGTAGGTCACAAATTGGGAGAATTCGCGCCTACTCTGACTTTCGCGAGACATGCGAGAAACGATAATAAATCTCGTCGTTAATTTGGAATAAAAAAAAACGATACTTACATTGGCGGGGGATAACCTAATGATAAAGAACTCGAATTCGGGTAGAGAAGTAAAAGTTTTAGCTCAACATATATGTATGTCTGCTTTCAAAGCGCGAAGAGTAATTGATCAGATTCGCGGGCGCTCTTATGAGGAAACGCTTATGATACTGGAACTCATGCCTTATCGAGCATCTTATCCCATTTTAAAATTGGTTTATTCTGCAGCAGCAAATGCGAGTCATAATATGGGTTTGAACGAAGCTGATTTATTCATTAGTAAAGCCGAAGTCAACGGGGGTCCTTTTGTGAAAAAGTTAAGACCTAAGGCTCGGGGGCGTAGTTATCCAATAAAAAGGCCCACTTGTCATATAACAATTGTATTAAAAGATAAATCGAAATTCCTTTTAGCTGAATCGAAATCTTAGATTCATATTTAGAAAAAAAAATGGATGGAAAGATAATATAATCAAAAAATATGGGACAAAAAATAAATCCACTTGGTTTCAGACTTGGTACAACACAAAATCATCATTCTTTTTGGTTCACACAACCAAAAAATTTTTCCGCAGGTCTACAAGAAGATGAGAAAATACGGAATTGTATCAAGAACTATGTACAAAAAAATAAGAGAATATCCTCGGGTTTCGAAGGAATTGGAATTGCACGTATAGAAATTCAAAAAAGAATCGATTTGATCCAGGTCATAATCTCTATCGGATTCCCAAATTTATTAATAGAGGGCCGAACACGAGGGATCGAAGAATTACAGATGAATGTACAAAAAGAATTTCGTTCTGTGAACCGACGACTCAACATTGCTATCACAAGAATTGAAAAACCTTATGGACACCCTAATATTCTTGCAGAATACATGGCTTCACAATTAAAAAATAGAGTTTCGTTTCGAAAGGCAATGAAAAGAGCTATTGAATTAACTGAACAAACAGATACAAAGGGAATTCAAATACAAATTGCGGGGCGTATCGACGGAAAAGAAATTGCACGTGTCGAATGGATCAGAGAAGGTAGGGTTCCTCTACAAACAATTCGCGCTAAAATTGATCATTGTTCCTATACAATTCGAACTATCCATGGAGTATTAGGCCTAAAAATTTGGATATTTGTGGACGAGGAATAATAGATCTTTATTGATTTTTCCATTCTGTCCAGTGGTAGAACAAAAAATTAGAAACTATTTCCGTTTTTCCGTTAAATCAAACAAAAATAAACAATTCTAATTCTATAAGGTTGAATAAAAAAGAAATTTACCTTTTTTTGATATAATTGCCATGCTTAGTGTGTGACTCGTTAGTTTTTTCTTTAGAGTTTCTAGTTGGACTTCAAAAAAAGACCGACCCCTACTATGAACTTAATAACTATATAAACTAAAAACTAATAACCAACTTATTGCTTCGTATTGTCGAGATCCCAAGAAACAGTGACTATATGACTGGATCAATCATATAGTTGTAACAACTGAAATTTTTCACAAATCCGATTATGGATTTTGAAGAAAAAATAAATAAAGGGATGCGGATAAATGGAAAGGTGATAGAAAGAGAGAACAAAAATATCAATGATAGATGATTCCAATGTGTATGGTCTATGAATCACCTCATAAAAGGCAGTGTGATAAAGCATTAATATTTCAATATTAATATTGAAATAAATAATATATAAATAATAATAAATAATAAAGAGCCTCGGGTTAATAAAAACTGAGGAGATTCACTCGGGAACAAATTTTGTTGGGAGCTCCATTGCGGAGTTCGGGCCTAACCATTAATGGAGAAGCTATAGGAACGACGAAACCTGTGACTATATAAGATTCTATTAAAAACGAATCCTAATGATTCATCGGGTAGGATGGCGGAACAAACCAAGAACAAATTAATTTACTCTGAGAGATCATGAATTGATCCTACGAATAAAGCAGGAAAGAGTCAATATTCGCCCGCGAAACCCTTATTTATCGTATTCCAATATTGTCGCTTGATTTCATAAGAGTAAAAATAAGGATTCGTTATAAAAAAGAAGCATTATCTATAAATAATACACATTTAGCCGTATATACAACACAGCTTCCTATGGAATAAATGAAATATCAATAAATCCCATTACTTAGTTTAGTGTATTAGTTATTAAATACATGTGTATATGTAATATTATCGAATCCTTTCATTCGCGAGGAGCTGGATGAGAAGAAACTCTCATGTCCGGTTCTGTAGTAGAGATGGGATTCAGAAAAAACCATCAACTATAACCCCAAAAGAACCAGATTTCGTAAGCAACATAGAGGAAGAATGAAGGGAATATCTAGTCGGGGTAATCATATTTGTTTCGGCAGATACGCTCTTCAAGCACTTGAACCCGCTTGGATCACAGCTAGACAAATAGAAGCAGGGCGAAGAGCAATGACACGATATGCGCGCCGTGGTGGAAAAATATGGGTACGCATATTTCCCGACAAACCTATTACGGTAAGACCTACGGAAACACGTATGGGTTCGGGGAAGGGATCCCCCGAATATTGGGTATCCGTTGTTAAACCAGGTCGAATACTTTATGAAATGGGCGGAGTATCAGAAACTGTAGCCAGAGCAGCTATTGAAATAGCCGCGTGCAAAATGCCGATACGAACTCAATTTGTTATTTCAGGATAGAGATGTAGAACTAAACATAAAAAAGGGGTATTGAGGATGAAAAACAACTGCGGGTTTATTTATTTCTAGACAAACACTATTTTTTTCTCATTCTTTGCATTGAAATAACGGATTCAAATAAAAATGATATGATTCAACCTCAGACCCTTTTGAATGTAGCAGATAACAGCGGAGCTCGAGAATTGATGTGTATTCGAATCATAGGAGCTGGTAATCACCGATATGCTCATATTGGTGACGTTATTGTTGCTGTAATCAAAGAAGCAGTGCCCAATATGCCTCTAGAAAGATCAGAAGTAATTAGAGCTGTAATTGTACGTACATGTAAAGAACTTAAACGTGACAACGGTATGATAATACGATATGATGACAATGCAGCGGTTGTCATTGATCAAGAAGGAAATCCAAAAGGAACTCGAGTTTTTGGTGCGATTGCCCGGGAATTGAGACAGTTGAATTTTACTAAAATAGTTTCATTAGCCCCCGAGGTATTATAAAGACTGGTAGATGAAACTATGATATAGTTATAGTAGGATATCTGAAACGGATCCAATTAGTAGATTGTGTCTCACGCATATACTTTTAATATACTTTTAATATTTTAATAATTAATTGAATAATTAAGAATTTAATAGTAAAAAAAAAACATGCTGATTATATCAAAATTAGGAAGCACCAATAATTATAATTCGTCATGGGCAGAGACGCTATTGCTGATATAATAACTTCTATAAGAAATGCTGACATGAGTAAAAATGGAACGGTTCGAATAGCATCCACTAATATCACCGAAAACATTGTTAAAATACTCCTACGAGAAGGTTTTATTGAAAACGTTCGGAAACATCAGGAAAGTAACAAATATTTCTTGGTTTCAACCTTGCGCCATAGAAGGACTAGGAAAGGAATATATAGAACTATTTTAAAACGTATCAGTAGACCTGGTCTACGAATCTATTCCAACTATCAAAAAATTCCTAAGATTTTAGGTGGAATAGGAATTGTAATTCTTTCCACTTCTCGAGGCATAATGACAGATCGAGAAGCTAGACTAGAAAAAATTGGAGGAGAAATTTTGTGTTATATATGGTGATCCTCCTCCGGTATCCTAATTTTATCCCTAACTTCCTATTTGTGAAATAGAGAGGAAAAGTGAGTTATATAACTCTTCCTCCATTAGTTGATACTTCAAGGGGGTTACCTGGAATGAAAGAACAAAAATTGATTCATGAAGGGTTAATTACTGAATCACTTCCCAACGGCATGTTCCGGGTCCGTTTAGATAATGAAGATCTAATTCTAGGTTATATTTCAGGGAGGATCCGACGCAGTTTGATACGAATACTGCCGGGGGATAGAGTCAAAATCGAAATAAGTAGGTATGATTCAACCAGGGGGCGTATAATTTATAGACTTCGCAACAAAGATTCGAACGATTAGATAGATGATTTTTGAAAACATTCCTTTTATGGGAGATACAATTCGAAGCTAAAAAATACAAGAGACTTATTTTCTTCCAAGGAATAGATTCAAAATTAAGGTAAGGAGTGAGAAATATGAAAATAAGGGCTTCTGTTCGTAAAATTTGTGAAAAATGTCGACTGATCCGTAGGCGCGGGCGAATTATAGTGATTTGTTCCAATCCGAGACATAAACAGAGACAAGGATAATCTTTCGAAAGTTTCTCAAGGAAGGCCCATGGAAAAATAAAGGATCTGTTTTAACATGAAATGGATATCTCCATATCTTTCTATATATTTCTGATTCATATTTATGAGATGACAAAATATGGCAAAACCTATACCAAGAATTGGTTCGCGTAGGAATGGGCGTATTGGTTCACGTAAGAGTGGACGTAGAATACCAAAAGGAGTTATTCATGTTCAAGCGAGTTTCAACAATACCATTGTAACTGTTACAGATGTACGAGGTCGAGTGGTTTCTTGGGCCTCCGCCGGTACTTCTGGATTCAAAGGCTCAAGAAGAGGGACACCCTATGCTGCTCAAGCCGCCGCGTTAAATGCTATTCGTACTGTAGTTGATCAGGGTATGCAACGAGCAGAAGTTATGATAAAAGGTCCCGGTCTCGGAAGAGACGCAGCATTACGGGCCATTCGTCGAAGTGGTATACTATTAAGTTTCGTACGTGATGTAACACCTATGCCACATAATGGATGTCGACCTCCTAAAAAAAGACGCGTGTAAAAATAAGAATTAAATGGATTTCAAGAGAAATAAATGATTCAATGATCTAATCAAATAATAATATTAGTATGGTTCGAGAGGAAATAGCAGGATCCACTCGAACACTACAGTGGAAATGTGTTGAATCAAGAGTAGACAGTAAGCGTCTTTTTTATGGTCGTTTCATTCTGTCCCCACTCATGAAAGGGCAAGCCGATACCATAGGTATTGCCATGCGAAGGGCTTTACTTGGAGAAATAGAAGGAACATGTATCACACGTGCAAAATCTGAGAAGGTGCCGCATGAATATTCTACGATAGTAGGTATTGAGGAATCGGTACACGAAATTTTAATAAATTTGAAAGAAATTGTATTGAGAAGTAATCTGTATGGAGTTAGAGACGCATCCATTTGTGTCAGGGGTCCTAGATACGTAACCGCTCAAGATATCATCTCACCACCTTCCGTGGAAATAGTTGACGCAACACAGCATATAGCTAACCTGACGGAACCAATTGATTTGCGTATTGGATTACAAATCAAGAGAGATCGCGGATACCGTATGAACCCCACAAATAACTCTCAAGATGGAAGTTATCCTATAGATGCTGTATCCATGCCTGTCCGAAATGCGAATCATAGTATTCATTCTTATGGGAATGGAAATGAAAAACAAGAAATACTTTTTCTAGAAATATGGACGAATGGAAGTTTAACTCCTAAGGAAGCGCTTTATGAAGCTTCTCGTAATTTGATTGATTTATTTATTCCTTTTCTACACGCGGAGGAAGGAGGCATTCATTTCGAGGAAAATAAAAAAAGGTTTACTCTACCCCCTTTTACCTTTCAAAATGGGTTAACTAATCTAAAGAAAAACAAAAAAGGAATTCCATTGAAATGTATTTTTATTGACCAATCAGAACTATCCCCCAGGACCTATAATTGTCTCAAAAGGTCCAATATACATACATTATTGGACCTTTTGAGTAACAGTCAAGAGGATCTTATGAGAATTGAATATTTTTGCGCAGAAGATGTAAAACAGATATTGGACACTCTACAGAAGCATTTCGCAATCAATTTACCTAAGAATAAGTTTTCATTTTAAATCTATTAGAATTATTTCCTATTTTTTTTATAAATAAAGATTATAAAGAAAAACCTTTATTTTTTATCTTCGACACGCGATACATATTTTCGCGAAATAGATCATAATAAAATTCATGTATCTAGGGAGGATTCACTTTAGAAGCGACTATTCCCTAGATACCCACATCGTGGTATTTCGCAGTTGAATCAATTTGAAAAAGACCTAAAGTTAGAGATTTATCAATAGGTAACGTTGCC